CTTACTGTCTGCTGCTGATTCAACACACTTCCACTGGAGTGTCCGAGTAGATACTGTTATTTTCTCTCGAACCATAATAATATTATTTGATCAGATCATTGAATCATTTATTTCTCTTGTTTCTCTTGCTATTGAAATATCTTCCATTTTTTTTCTATACACGTCTTTTTTTCGGGGGTCTACAGCCATTATGTGGCATAGGAGTTACATCCCGTACGAAAGTTAATAGTATACCACTTCTGCGAATAGCTCGTAATGCTGCGTCTCTTCCGAGACCGGGACCTTTAATCATGACTTCTGCTCGTTGCATACCTTGATCTACTACTGCACGAATAGCATTTGCCGCTGCGGTTTGAGCAGCAAATGGTGTCCCTCTTCTTGTACCTCGGAAGCCACAAGTACCGGCAGAGGACCAAGAAACCACTCGCCCCCGTACATCTGTAACAGTCACAATGGTATTATTGAAACTTGCTTGAATATGAATAACCCCCTTTGGTATTTTACGTGTACTCTTACGTGAACCAATACGTCCACGTGAACCCTTTTTCGGTATAGCTTTTGCCATATTTTATCATCTCATAAATTTGAGTCAGAGATATATGGATATATCCATTTCATGTCAAAACAGATCCCCTATTTGTATATCAGGTCTTTAATGAGCCTTATTATCCTTGTCTTTGTTTATGTCTTGGGTTCGAACAAATTACTATAATTCGTCCCCTACGACGTATTAGTCGACACTTTTCACAAATTTTACGAACGGAAGCTCTTATTTTCATATTTGCCACTCCTTACTTTAATTTTGAATCTACTTCTTGGAAGAAAATAAGTTTCTTGAAATTTTCAATTTTTAATGGTATTCCTACGAAATAAATAGGGAAACACCTAATCTTTCGAATCTTTGTTGCGGAGTCGATAAATTATACGGCCTCTGGTTGAATCATACCGACTTACTTCAATTTTGACTCTATCGCCTGGCAGTATCCGTATAAAACTACGTCGGATCTTTCCTGAAACATGACCTAGAATCATATCTTCATTATCTAAACGAACCCGGAACATACCGTTGGGAAGCGATTCAGTAATTAAACCTTCATGAATCCATTTTTGTTCTTTCATTCCAGGCAAAACCCCCTTGAAGTATTAACTAGTGGAGGAAGAACCCTATTAGACAACCCAGCACTTCTCTTTTCTTTTTCACAAATAAGAAGTTTCATATTCAATTCGGATATTAGAAAGATTACCATATATAACACAAAATTTCTCCGCCTATTCTTTCTAGTCGAGCCTCTCGGTCTGTCATTATACCCCGAGATGTAGAAAGAATTACAACACCCATCCCACCTAAAATTCTAGGAATTCTTTGATAGTTAGAATAGATTCGTAGACCCGGCCGACTGATCCGTTTTAAATTTAAAAGATTTCTATAAGTGCTTTTCCTATTCCTTTTATGTCGTAGGGTTAAAACCAAAAAATATTTGTTGTTTTCTCGATGTTTTCTCACGTTTTCGATAAAACCCTCTCTTAAAAGTATTTTCACAATACTTTCGCTGATATTAGTAGATGCTACTCGAACCACGCTTTTTCTATACATATCGGCATTTCGTATAGAGGTTATTATGTCAGCAATAGTATCACTACCCATGATTAATTAAAATTATTGGTGCCTCCAAATTTGGATATAATCAACATGTTTTTCTTTTTTTTTTTTTTTACGTATTTGTTTATGAATATTAATTTTAAAAGGTATATACGTGAGACAAAATCTACTAAATGAATCTTAATCTATTTCTTTTAAATACCCTACTATAACCATATCGTGGTCTCATTTTATAATACCTCGGGAGCTAATGAAACTATTTTAGTAAAATTGAACTGTCTCAATTCTCGGGCAATCGCACCAAAAACTCGAGTTCCTTTTGGATTTCCTTCTTGATCAATCACAACTGCAGCATTGTCATCATATCGTATTATCATACCGTTGTCACGTTTAAGTTCTTTACAAGTACGTACAATTACAGCTCTGACCACTTCTGATCTTTGTAGAGGCATGTTTGGAACTGCGTCTTTGATCACAGCAACAATAACGTCACCAATACGAGCATATCGACGATTGCTAGCTCCTATGATTCGAATACACATCAATTCTCGAGCCCCGCTGTTATCTGCTACATTCAAATGGGTCTGAGGTTGAATCATATCATTTTTTTTTTTTTTTTTTTATCTGTTTTTACAATACAAAGGTCAAAGAAAAAAAGAAATATTATTTGTCCAAAAAAAGAAACCCGCATCCGCTATTTTTAATTAGGGCCTATTTCTTTTTTAGCCCGAAATTATAAATTGAGCTCGTATAGGCATTTTGGACGCTGCTATTGAAATAGCCCTTCGGGCTATATTTTCTGTTACTCCACCCATTTCATAAAGAATTCGACCAGGCTTAACAACAGCTACCCAATATTCGGGAGAGCCTTTACCTGAACCCATACGTGTTTCTGCGGGTCTTACTGTAACTGGTTTATCTGGAAATATACGAACCCATATTTTTCCACCGCGACGTGCATTTCGTGTCATGGCTCGTCGACCTGCTTCTATTTGCCTAGATGTGATCCAAGCGGGTTCAAGTGCCTGAAGAGCGTATTTACCAAAACAAATAGTATTACCTCGATAAGATATTCCCTTCATTCTTCCTCTATGTTGTTTACGGAATCTGGTTCTTTTGGGGTTATAGTTGATGGTTTGTTTTGAATTCCATCTCTACTACAGAACTGGACGTGAGAGTTTCTTCTCATCCAGCTCCTCGCGAATAAAAATAAATTCCAATTAAGGATTTAGAATTCAATTCAGATATAATATAATTTGAATTAAGATATACATGTATTTCATAAGTAATCTGCTGACTCATGGATTTCATTTAATCTAGATCAAATCTATTATTAATTTTTATATCTTATTTGTATAGTTATAGATAATAGATAACTAAATATATTAAATAACTTTTTTTCTTATATTTATCTATTTTAGATTTAGAATGTTAAAAGGAATCTTTCTTTTGTTTTACTCTTTATCGTATTGGATTGACCCTAAATTTAGCAATCCAAGAAAATAAAGTTTTCGCGGGCGAATATTTACTCTTTCAATTTCTATTTCAGTTCTATCATTAGTTCATAACTTTTCCGAATAGATTAATTGGTTTCTGGTCGGTTCCGCCATCCCGATCAATGAATCGTTCGAATTCATTTTCACTAGAATCTTTTGAATTCACAGGTTCCATCGTTCCCATCCCTTCTTACTTAATGGTTAGGTCTGAATTCTACAATGGAGCTATTAGTTCTTGAGTCAATATTCTTAGTCTTTATTGGCTCGAAGCTCTTTATTTCTTGTTCGATGAGCAGATCCTTTTAATGATGAATCCTTATTGATGCTTTATTACACAGATTTTTTATGAGATGACTCATAGACCTTACATATTGGAATTTTATATCATCCATATTCTTTTTCTTTCTTTCTTTCATCCTTCCATTTATCCATACCCTTTCTTTTTTATTTCTATTGACAACTTAGAAGCAGATTTTTTAATGAAAAAGTATTTCAGTTGCTACAACAATATGAACAATATATCATATCTTGACTGGTTCTTTGGATCCAGATAATACGAAGGGATGAGTTGGTTATTACTTCTATAGTTATTTGTTTATACTATGGGGCTGGTTACTAACCCTCAAAAAACCAACGAGTCACACACTAAGCATAGCAATTTTATAAAAAGATTAATTTAATTTTTATTAAACCCTATAGAATTATAATTGTTTGTTCATTTTTTTATTGAAGAGAAAATAAAAATAAGAAAGAAATTTCTCTTTTTGGTCCATCGCCGGATAGAATGCAAAGGGAAATAAAGGTTTATTTTATTATTCCCCGTCTATAAATATCCAAATTTTGATGCCTAATACCCCATAGATAGTTCGAACTGTATAGGAACAATAATCAATTTTAGCTCGAATGGTTTGTAGTGGAACCCTACCCTCTCTGATCCATTCAACACGCGCAATTTCTTTTCCGTCGATACGTCCTGCAATTTGCACTTGAATTCCTTTTGTATCTGCTTGTTCAGTTAATTCTATAGCCTTTTTCATTGCTTTGCGAAAAGAAACTCTATTTTTTAATTGGCCGGCTATAAATTCTGCAAGAATATTAGGGTTTCCGTAAGGCTTTTCAATTCGTGTGATAGCAATGTTAAGTTTTCTATTTACAGAATTAAATTCTTTTTGTAAATTCATCTGTAATTCTTCGATTCCTCGGGGTCGACTTTCAATTAATATTTTTGGAAATCCCATATGGATTATGATTTGGATCAGATCGATTCTTTTTTGAATCTCTATACGCGCAATTCCCTCAACGCCAGAGGATGTTTTCATATTTTTTTGTACATAATTCTTGATATAATTTCTTATTTTTTGATCTTCTTGCAGACCCTCAGAATAATTTTTTGGTTGTGCGAACCAAAGGGAATGATGACCTTGGGTTGTACCAAGTCTGAAACCAATTGGATTTATTTTTTGTCCCATGTTCCCCCATTACTATTACTATACATATCATAATACGACATAGTTGTATCCTTTTTTTTCCATTTTGGTTTTTGTGACCACTTAATAGAGTCGGTATCTATATATCCACCTAAGGATATATCTTTCATTACAATAGTTATATGGCAGGTAGGTTTTTGTATGGCAAAACTACGCCCTCGAGCTCGAGGTTTTAATCTCTTCACGATAGTACCTTCATTTACTTCGGCTTTACTAATGACTAAATTTGCTTCATTGGAACCCATATTGAAACTAGCATTTGCTGCTGCAGAATAAACTAATTTGAAAATGGGATAACATGCTCGATAAGGCATGAGTTCTAATATCATAAGTGTTTCTTCGTAGGAACGCCCACGAATTTGATCAATTACTCTTCGCGCTTTGTGAGCAGACATAGATATATGTTGACCTAAAGCG